TAGTATCCTTATGCATGAAGATAATGAATTCGGTCGTTGTGGTCGGACTCTATTATGGATTTGTGAGCACATTCTCCATAGGGCCCTCTTATCTCTTCCTTCTTCGAGCTCGGGTTATGCAAGAAGGGACCGAGAAGAAACTATCAGCAACAGCTGGGTTTATTACGGGACAGCTCATCATGTTCATATCGATCTATTATGCGCCATTGCATCTAGCATTGGGTAGACCTCATATAATAACTGTCATAGCTCTACCCTATCTTTTATTTCATTTCTTTCGAAAAAATCAAAAAAACTTTTTGAATTATGGGTACAAGAATAAAAATTCAATACAGAATTTTAGCATTCAAAGAATATTCTTGAATATTCTTATTATTCAGTTATTTAACCCTCTTGTCTTTACAAGTTCGATATTTGTAAGATTAGTAAACATTTATATGTTTAAAACAGAACCAATTACGAAAAGAATTAATAAAAAAAATAAAAAAAATAAGATATACGAAGAAATTCGTCCTCCCCCTACATATTTTATAACTTCTCCTATAAAAAAACTCGTAATGCCAACTCCATTTGGAATTGCATCCATTCCTTTTCTATCAATAATAGAATTTATATTAGATAATTTTCGTACACTTTGAATTAAAGATATTCCATAAATAGCATCTATATAACCACGATTATAGGACCAATCATATATGATATTAATTATTTTATCTACAATTTTTTTTTTTAAAACATTTTTTTGAAATAAATTTTGTAAGTTCAAATTATATAAAGCCGAATAAACAGGCTTATAGAAAAACGAAGCTATAAATATTCCGAATAAAGCAAGACTTACTGAAAAAGTTGAATTTCTAAAAAATTCATATAAATCCGAAGAATTTTCTTTATTTTGATGCAAAAGGTCTATAGACGGAATTAACAACTTAGATAATATATCCAAATCGATTCCTTGTTGGGCGAAAGGGATTCCTATGACTCCAACGAAGAAAGTAAATAATACTAATATAAGGAGTGAGAATAACATCGTATTGGCGGATTCATTAGGATACAAAGAAGAAGTCGTTTTACTATCAAAAATCGTACTATGCATAAAAAGACGTGTTATGCTTTGAATATTTCTTTTAATATTTCTATTAAATTGATGGAGATATGTCCTGTTTTTCCAAAAAAAAGATTTTCTTTCAGTATTTTTAACTGTTAATAAATGTAATAAATGATTTTTCTTTTTTACTTTTTTTTTTCCTCCTTTACCCCATAAAGATATTGAATATAATGAATCATTTTTTTTTCCATTCCAATGTTTGGAATGAACGTTTAAAGATCCTTCAAAAACAAGTAAATAGATGCGAAACATGTAAAAAGCAGTTAATCCAGCTGTGAAAGAAGCTAATATTGCGAAAATTGGGAAATACAACCAACTATCATTAAGAATTTCATCTTTGGACCAAAAACAAGCAAAGGGTGGAATACCACAAAGAGAGAGTGTACCTATAAAAAAAGAAGTTTTTGTTATTGGTGTATGTTTTGTTAACCCGCCCATCAGAACCATATTTTGACTTTTTTCCGGAGAATAGCCAACAATAGCTTCCATTGAATGGATAATGGATCCGGACCCTAAAAACAACAATGCTTTTGAATAAGCATGAGTAATCAAATGAAATAGAGCGACTCTATAGGAACCTATACCTAGAGCTAGCATCATATAACCCAATTGAGACATTGTAGAATAGGCCAAATTTCTCTTAATATCTTTTTGAGCAATAGCTAAAGTAGCTCCCAATAGTAAAGTTATTATACCTATCAAAGCTATTGTATTCATTATAAAAGGTATTCCTATAAAAAGAGGAAGAAGTCGAGCTACAAGAAAAATGCCCGCCGCTACCATAGTAGCAGCATGGATAAGGGCAGAAATAGGAGTGGGTCCTTCCATAGCATCGGGTAACCATACATGAAGAGGAAATTGGGCGGATTTAGCAAGAGAACCACAAAATAACAATAGGGCACACAAAATAAAAAAAATAACATTAATGTTATTATTAGAAATCAAGTTATTGAATATTTGAAACAAATCCCGAAATTCCAAGCTACCCGTTATCCAATAAAGACCTAAAATTCCTAATAATAAACCTAAATCTCCTATACGATTAGTTACAAACGCCTTTTGACAAGCATTTGCCGCAATAGGACGTGTGAACCAAAAACCTATTAATATATAAGAACACATTCCAACCAATTCCCAAAAAATATAAATTTGTATCAAATTAGAACTAGTAACTAATCCCAACATTGAAGTATTAAAAAAACTCATATAAGCAAAAAATCTCAAATATCCTTGATCATGAGACATATAATTATCACTATAAATAAGAACCAAAATGCCAACAGTAGTAATTAATATTAACATAATAGAGGTAAGTGAATCGATCAAGAAACCAAACTCTAAAGAAAGATCATTATTTATAGTCCAAGACCACACATATTGATAAATTGAACTCTGATTGTTATTGATTTGATCAATCGACAAATCGACTGAAAATAACATAACTATACCTAATAAAAAAATACTGGGAAAGGCCCACATACGGCGAAGATTTTTTGTTGCGGTGGGAAAAAGTATAAGTCCCATCCCTATCAAAATGGGAACTAGAAGTGGAATGAAAGGTATGATCCATGAAGATTGATGTGTATATTCCATAAAAATAACATTTTTATTCGTAATGAGTTTTGTTTCTTATTCGTCGGTTTTCTATCTTTTGTAAAAGGTTCAGTTAATAAAAAAGAGTGAATGGAAACATATAAATCGAATTTTCGATTATTCTGAATCTTTGCCCAATAACTTCCAATATAAATTTGTGTGTGTTTTTTTTTTATTCAGAAGCATTTGTTTTATTTCGAACTAATTTTTTTTTCTATTACAATACAAAGAGATCCATACAAAAAATCTATACAATAAAAAGAGATAGATGTTTGGCAAACTTTTTAAAAAGGTGTTATAATATTCAATGTTTTACTTTAGATAGAAAAAAAACGGGGGATAATATATATGTGTAAATAATCAAAAAACAATTCATTTTCATTTAGAGAACAGAAGATATGTCTTTCACATGACCTGTAGCAATGAAAAAAAATTATACTAGTTGAATGGCTGTTCCAAAGAAACGCACTTCTAGATCAAAAAAAATAATTCGGAAAAACGTTTGGAAAAAGCGAGGATATTGGACAGCATTGAAAACTTATTCATTAGCGCAATCTATTTCGACAGGAAATTCCAAAACTTTTGTTGTATAACAAATACAAACGTTGGAGTTAGACTAAATTAGCTAGATTCAAAGAATATTCTATAATATAGAATGGGTTCTATTTTTTCTATTTTATAGAATAAAGAATTATTTTTCTTTTTTTAAATGTTTAATTGTTTTGTTACTTTATTAAAATTTAACAATCTCTTAATTGATATATATCGATCGATTTCAAATAATAAAAAAAAACACACCCTTTCAATGTAATACTAAATTAATTGAATACTACATCGGTGAAAATATATATATATATATATCTATATAATAAAATTAAAAAATAAAAAAAGAATAATAAATACAATAATATTCTAAATATATATATATATATATAATTCAAAAGTCATTAAAAAATACAAAAGATATTTTTTTTTATTCCATTTCCGGTTCCGGATTCAAGTCAAGTCAGAACTATCTAGTTCCAACAATGCTTATTTTGTAAAAATAGAATAAACTAAAAAAAACTATTCTTCGTTGTTAATGGTTAAACTGAAATTTGAAAAAAAAAGAGAAAAAATACGAGTTCGTATTTTTTCTCTTTTTTTTTTTTATAAAAAATTCAATTAAATAAAATATATCTAAATATATTTTTTGTATTTAATTGGAATCATTATATATTTCAATTAATTTCTTTCATATTATTGATGATATATATTATTATATAGAATATATTAATCGAAATAATAATCGAATCTCGTATACATTCTATATATTTTATTATATATATATTATATATTTTCGATTAATATTAGAATTTTCTATAATAGATGATAATCTAATTCATTTTCGATTCTTTTCATATTGAATTTATATTCAAAATGAATTTATTCAAATAAAAAAAAAAAAAACTCAAAAATTAAAATATAATTTCTTTCATTCTTAAATGTTTCTAAAAAAGATATTGCATTGAAATAGATTATTTCAATCTCGACGATTGATAAAAAATAAGTTATTATGATTTCGAGTAAGCCGCTATGGTGAAATTGGTAGACACGCTGCTCTTAGGAAGCAGTGCTAGAGCATCTCGGTTCGAGTCCGAGTGGCGGCATGCCATCATTTTTTCTAAATGAATAAATCCTATTCCTATAATGAATCAATGAATTCAATTTACTATTTCTCTTACTAATACTAGTATAGTATTGAGCCACTCTTTTTTGATTTTTTTTTTATGATACTTTCAACTTTAGAGCATATATTAACTCATATATCGTTTTCGGTAATATCAATTCTAATTTCAACTCATTTGATAACCTTATTTGTCAATGAAATCTTAGGATTAGATGATTCGTCCAAAAAAGGTATGATAATAACCTTTTTCTCTATAACGGGATTATTAATTACTCGCTGTATTTTTTCGGGCCATTTACCATTTAGTGATTTATATGAATCATTAATCTTTCTTTCCTGGGTTTTTTCTATTTTTCATATAATTTTATGTTTTAAAAAACAGAAAAACGATTTAAGTACAATGATCGCACCAAGTGTTATTTTTACTCAAGGCTTTGCTAGTTCGGGTATTTTTACCGAAATGCATCAATCTGCAATATTAGTACCTGCTTTACAATCTTATTGGTTAATGATGCACGTAAGTATGATGATATTTGGCTATGCAGCTCTTTTATGTGGATCATTATTTTCAGTAGCCATTTTAGTTATTACATTTCCAGAAGTCATACAAATTTTTTCTAAAAGCAATGATTTGTATTTTTTAAATGAATCAATTTCTTTTGCTGAGATCAAATACATGAATATGAAAGAAAGAAACAATATTTTCCAAAAAAAGTATTTTTATGCTTCTATCAATTATTACAGGTCGCAGTTTATTCAACAATTGGATCGTTGGAGTTATCGTATTATTAGTTTGGGTTTTCTCTTTTTAACGATAGGTATTCTTTCAGGAGCAGTATGGGCTAATGAGGCATGGGGATCATATTGGAATTGGGATCCCAAGGAAACTTGGGCCTTTATAACTTGGACCATATTTGCGATTTATTTACATACTAGAAAAAATAAGAAATTGGAAGGTTTCAATTCCTCAATTGTGGCCTCTCTGGGCTTTTTTATAATTTGGATATGTTATTTGGGGATCAATCTATTAGGTATAGGATTACACAGTTATGGTTCATTTTCATATAATTGAATTTGAATTCAATTAAGTAAAGGACCTAACAAATGAAAAATATCGAAAAATAGATGTATCAATATATATATGATAGAATTATTCATAAAGAATTTTTCGAATCATATATATTAATATTATAGATATATATTTTTAATATTATATAGATTAATATTAATAATATATATATATGCTATATGCGAAATTTAGTATAAAAAAGAAAAATCGTCAAGAACCCTTTAAATCAAGTAATTTAATGATTCAAGGGGTTCTCACAAACAACAAACATATTGAATTTTAAATTTTCTTTTTTTTAGGTTTTTTTCTTTTATTCACGAGAAAAGAGAAAACTTTTTAGAAAAAATTTGATAGAATAGCTTCAACCTTCTCAACCGAGAATGATAAAATCAAATCCGGATAAATACCAATACCTATTACGGGTATAAGGATAGAAATCGAAATAAATAATTCTCGCGGCCCAGAATCAAAAAAATACGAGTTTGGTGTATTAAAAAGCTTGTATCCATAGAACATCTGCCGTAACATAGATAATGAATAAATAGGAGTTAATATCATTCCAATTGCGGTTACGAAAGTAATTAGTATTTTTGTCATTAAAACATATTTTTGGCTGGTAATTATTCCAAAAAAAACTATCAATTCTGCAACAAAACCACTCATGCCCGGCAATGCAAGGGAAGCCATTGAGAAGATACTGAAAACTGTAAATATTTTTGGCATTGGAATAGCCATTCCACCCATTTCGTCAAGATAAAGAAGACGTAATCTATCATAACTAGTTCCCGCCAAGAAAAAAAGTGCAGCGCCAATAAAACCATGAGATATTATTTGTAAAATGGCACCATTGAGTCCCATATCGCTTATGGACCCAATTCCAATAATTATGAAACCCATATGGGATACTGAGGAATAGGCGATTCTTTTTTTTAAATTACGTTGACCAAGGGATGTTGAAGCTGCATAGATTATTTGAATGGAACCCAATATCATTAACCAGGGGGAAAATATAGAATGAGCATGGGATAATAATTCCATATTAATTCGAACCAATCCATACGCTCCCATTTTTAATAAGATTCCGGCTAAAAGCATACACGTGCTGTAATGTGCCTCTCCGTGGGTGTCTGGTAACCATGTATGGAAGGGTAGAATCGGCAATTTGACAGCAAAAGTCAAAAGAAATCCCATATAGAAGATTATTTCGAGTGTCGGGGGATACGATTGATTAGTTAATGTTTCCAAATTTAATGTTGGTTCATTAGAAGCATATAAACCGATACCCAGAATTCCAAATAATAAAAAAACGGAACTTCCCGCAGTGTATAAAATAAACTTTGTAGCGGAATACAAACGTTTCTTCCCCCCCCACATGGATAAAAGTATATAAACTGGAATTAATTCTAATTCCCACATGATGAAAAAAAGTAAAATGTCTTGAGAAGAAAATGGTCCTATTTGAGCGCTATACATTGTTAACATTAGGAAATGAAATAATCGGGACTCTCGAGTAACTGGCTGAGCCGCTAAAGTAGCTATAGTGGTAATAAATCCCGTCAGTAGAATGGGTCCTATAGAGAGTCCATCTATTCCGAGTCTCCAGTAAAAATCAAAAAAATTGATCCATTTATAGTTTTCCGTCAGTTGTATTAATGGATCATCCAAATGGAAATGATAATAAAATGCATAGGTTGTTAGAAGGAGATCAATTAAGCATATAGAAATTGTATACCACTTAATTACCTTATTTCCTCGATGAGGCAGTAAGAAGATTAAGGAACCCCCGGCTATAGGCAAAAGTACAACTATCGTTAACCAAGGAAAATAATTCGTGATAAAAATAAGATACACTTGGACCAGAAAAACCCGCGCTAAAAACAGAAGAATTCAAAAATTCTTCTGTTTTTAGCGCGGGTTTTTGCCAGTAAAAAAACGTATTCTCGTGGTTTTTGTTTTTTGAAAGGTATCAATAAGCTAGACCCATGCTTCGAGTTGTTTCATGCCATAAATAAACTCGAACACTTAAGAAATCTGTCGGACAGGCGGATTCACACCTCTTACAACCAACACAGTCCTCTGTTCTTGGGGCTGAAGCAATTTGCTTAGCTTTACACCCGTCCCAAGGTATCATTTCTAATACATCTGTGGGGCAGGCTCGTACACATTGAGTACATCCTATACATGTATCATAAATCTTTACTGAATGTGACATTGGATCTAGAGTTAAATTTTTTTAACATCAAAAATGGAAACTTTTCGATCTAGTAAACTCGTAAATGAATTATATATTTAGACACCAGATGAATCAATGATTTACCAGAATTTTGATACTAAAAAAAAAAATAGAAAAAAAAAATAGACTTCCGGATCAATTAATAAGAAGAGGACCAAGATACTTTGATTTCGTACGTTTTTGCAAACATACAAATTTCAATTGATGAATATTACATACACTATTCTGAATTCGAATTTCGTTGTTTTTTTATTTTATTTTCGATTCTATCTTTGATTAAGACTATTTATTCAACAAATTGGATTGATTGATACGAGTTGATTTTCTGTTACGATAAATTGAAGAAACAATAGCCAGCCCGATAGTTGCTTCAGCGGCTGCAATAGCAATAACAAAAATAGAAAAAATATTTCCTTTCAATTGGCGACTATCAAAAAAATCAGAAAAGGTTACGAAATTTATATTCACGGCATTGAGTATAAGTTCAAGACACATAAGGGCTCTAACCATATTTCGGCTTGTAATCAATCCATAGATACCAATAGAAAATAAATAGGCACTCAAAACAAGTACATGTTCGAGCATCATTGACCAACTCCTTATCAATTTCGATTCATATTAATATAATATTAAGAACAATTCAACGGATTCAATTGACTAAAGAATATAACAAGTCTGACAAAAAAAGAGTATATTGTAAAAAAAATGCTTTTCTATATAAACTTTTTTTCTGTTGAATTCAATGTCAACAGAAAAAAATGTGGCAAAAAAATTATCTATATATATATATTTTATGGTTCAAAAGATTTATTACTGGCGAGCCATGACAATTGCACCTATCAAAGCAGCTAAGAGAATTATTGAAATAAGTTCAAAGGGAAGAAAAAAATCTGTTGATAAATGAATTCCAATTTGTTGACTAGTACTTATTAAATCTTGCTCTATAATCTGATTTGTTCTTGTAGTCCAAATAATCCCGTACCATGATGTATCTAGGATAATAGTTATTAGTGAAATAAAAATACTTGTACAAACCATCAAAGTAATTCCATCCCCGACGGTCAAAAAATTATAATCTTGGTAATATTCCGAACCATTAATGAACATCACAGCAAATAGGATTAAAACGTTTATAGCTCCCACGTAAATAAGTAGCTGTGCGGCAGCTACAAAATGGGAGTTTGTTAAAATGTAGAACAAAGATATACAAACAAGAACCAGTCCTAAGGAAAAAGCAGAAAAAATTGGGTTGGTAAACAATACAACTCCCAGACTTCCTAATACAAGACCTGATCCCAAAAAAACTAAAAGAAAATCATGTAGTAGTTCAGGCAAATCCATTATATGTAAAATAAGAGATAAATAAATCAAGATTTCATGACTTTTATTGATATGACCAGGGGAATTTTTGATATACAATATTTATCTCCACATTGAATTCTAACAACTGGGAATTTTTCTGGGTAGTACCAGTTATCGGTTCAATGTCATTCCATTTGTTATACGAAGCAATACTATATAAGTATAACTATCTATATTCTATATATTTATATAATAAATATTTTTTTCTATTCCATATGTCTAATATTTTTAGAATTCAAAAATTGCTCTATATGTCTATATAGAATTCTCTCCATCTCGATGGATAATAGAGAATATTTCGAATTTAATATTTTATTATTTTCGAATATAGAAAAGTTCTGAATATATAATGGTTTTTCCATTTTTAGAGAACTTTTATTTTGTTATTTGAGTTTTCTATTTCTATATATATATGTCTATATATATGTGATATACAAATAGAAATATTTGAATTTCTAGAAATAATAATCAATTAAAATTGGGATTTTGGATTCTATTATTTAATTTGAATTGTTCGAATTGTATAATCATCAATTACCGACATTGGTAAACGTCCCAAAGAAATTTGATTATAATTTAATTCATGACGATCATAAATCGAGAGTTCATATTCTTCAGTCATTGATAAACAATTTGTTGGACAATACTCAACACAGTTTCCACAAAATATACAAATTCCGAAATCAATACTGTAATTAAGCAATCGTTTCTTTCGAATATTCGTTTCCAGTTTCCAATCAACAACGGGTAGATCTATAGGACATACACGAACACATACTTCACAAGCAATACATTTATCAAATTCAAAATGGATTCGACCGCGGAAACGTTCCGATATAATTAATTTTTCATAAGGATATTGAATAGTTACGGGTAAACGATTTGCGTGGGATAAGGTAATCATAAAACTTTGACCAATGTACCGTGCAGCTCGGACTGTTTGTTGAGTATAATTCATGAACCCAGTTACCATAAGGAACATATCTTTTATATCTATTATTTTTTTTTTTCTTTCTCTTGTTTGAGACAAGTATATTATATAGAGGATAAATCTTTTAAAGTGAGAACAGTTGAGACGAAGTTGTTAATAATAGATTACCAAGAGAAATAGGTAAAAGAAACTTCCACCCAAGATTTAACAATTGGTCCATTCTTAGCCTAGGCAAAGTCCATCTTGCTGTGATAGAAATGAACAAGAAAAAAAAAGTTTTAGCTAATGTGATAAAGATATCAATTGTAGTTCCAAAAACCCCATATGCTTTAGTTCTATCAAAAAACTCAGAAACCAATATGTACGGAATAGGAATATTTGAACCGCCCAAGTAAAGAACTGTTACAAATAATGAAGAAATAAATAGATTTAAATAAGAAGCAACATAAAATAAACCAAACCTTATACCCGAATATTCTGTTTGATAACCCGCTACTAATTCTTCTTCCGCTTCTGGTAAGTCAAAAGGTAATCTTTCACATTCTGCTAGGGAAGAAATTAGAAAAACGAGGAAACCTATGGGTTGACGCCAAAAATTCCATCCCCAAAAACCATATTTGGATTGTGCATCAACTATATCAAGAGTACTTAAACTGTTAGATAATCTTAGTCGATGATAACATTACTGTCCCATCGCTATTACAGAACCGTACATGAGATTTTCACCTCATACGGCTCCTCGAAAGCCTAAAATAAATATAAGGACCTGACCCATTATTATTTGTATTTTTCTATATCCCTAAGATAGATAAGATTCCAATTTATCGGACGGTTCTGAATTAGACCAATTGAATTCTGTCTGTTCTAATTAAATATTAATCCAATTAAAAGCAATATAATGCATTTTTTATAAAAGATACAAAAGGTACTTCTGAATTTATCTTATCCCTCAAAATAAAAAAAAATTTCTATTTATTAAGTAATAACTTAAGTCTTCAATAAAATAATTTTTTAGAATTTTCAATAAACCCCTCGTCGGTTTCGATTACAAAAAAGAATTCGATATTAGTTTCTAAATTATGACATAAATTTGATCTTGAAAAATCTGTCAAAATATGTATAAAAAAAAGAATAAAAAGGGGGCCGTTGTTTTTTTCTTTTTTTTTTTGTTCCTATTCGTCTTTTTTTGCGCAAATAATAAAGAAAAAGGGACTTGAAAAAAAAAAACGAAAATAAAAATTAAGGTATTATTTCGTTCCCGATAGTCATTCATTTTATCAGTGGATAGGAGAATACTCTGGACTGGAATTGAGGGGAGTACTACTTTTATTTTTCTACCAACTAAAAGCCCCTATTAGTATTCGTTTTCTATTATATGTATGCGGAAATGCTCTTTTTTTTGATTTCCTTTTATTGCCGTAATCCGCGTTACTAATCCTTTTTGTATCTTGGTGGTTCTAACCGTCCACTTATATGAGCCTCCCTTATTTTTGTTAATACATGTATTCTAATTAATTGAAACGGTAGCAAAAACGCAATAAAGTTGGTTTTTTGAACCCGCTTCAAGACAAGATTTAGAATCAACCAATCCTGGGGTAATCGGACTCTTCTGCTTCAAATTGTTTTGTCACTTTTTCACTAAATTAGAAACGCTATTCGAAAATATACTAGAATCCTTATACATAGAAAATGAGACTCAATATTTTGACTGCAATTTCAAATCATCATACTATAACCATATATTAACTATACCTTATGGATAATCAGGTAAGGTAATTAAGTTAAGGTAATATACTTTGTATTCAATATAAATAGAAGAAGCTGTCTTATTTCACTCATATAACTATCAGATTTTTTTCTTCAATACGAATTGAGAATAATAATAAATGTATTGTACCCCTTTCCTATAAAGTGTCCTAGAAAGAAAGGCGTATAGCAATAGCATCGAAAAGTTATTGTATCAACGAATCGCACGTAGAGATATTGATAACACACATAGAGTTAATGGTATTTCATAACTAATTGATTGAGCAGCAGCTCGTAGACCACCCAAAAAGGAATATTTATTATTTGATCCATATCCTGACATAAGAAGTCCAATGGGAGCAATACTCGAAATAGCAATCCATAAAAAAACCCCAATATTGAGATCCGATAAAACAAAGTTATATCCAAAAGGAATTACTGAATAACTTATTATAATTGATATGACTGAGATAGCTGGTCCGATACTAAATAAACCAATATCTGCCCTAGATGGAATAAGATTTTCTTTAAAAAGTAATTTTGTTCCATCTGCTAGAGCTTGAAGAACTCCCAATGGACCAGCGTATTCAGGTCCAATCCTCTGTTGTATACCCGCAGATATTTCTCTTTCTAACCACACAATTGAAAGTACACTTATAGTGATTCCCAATACAAGAGTTACGATAGGAGCAAGTACCCATAAAATTCCATATAGCTCTTTAAAAGATTCCAATCTGAAAAAAGAATTGATATCTAGTATTTCTGTTGTATCAATTATCATTTCAACGATCAACTTCTCCCATAATTATATCTATGCTACCAAGTATTGTCATAATATCAGCCAATTTCATTCTTTTAACTAATTGAGGAAGAATTTGCAAATTGATAAAACCGGGTGGACGAATTTTCCATCTCCAAGGAAACCCATTCTGATCCCCTATTAGAAAAACTCCTAATTCTCCTTTTGGGGCTTCAACTCTTACATAAAGTTCTTGTTTCGGCAATTCAAAAGTTGGAGATGGTTTTTTACTAATGAATCGATATTCAAAATCATTCCATTCTGGTTCCCTTTCCCTATCAAAGTAACGGATTTCTAAATTCTCATAAGGACCGCCCGGAATTCCTTCCAAAGCCTGTTGAATTATTTTTATGGATTCCACCATTTCACCAATTCGAACTAAATAACGAGCTAATGAATCTCCTTCTTTTTGCCATTGAACTTCCCAATCAAATTCCCCGTAACACTCATAATTATCAATTTTACGGAGATCCCATTCTATTCCGGAAGCCCGAAGCATCGGTCCTGATAAACCCCAATTTATTACTTCCTTTCCACCAACAATGCCTATTCCCTCAACCCGCTCCAAAAAAATAGGATTTCTCGTAATAAGTTTTTGATATTCAACAACCCCTGTTAAAAAATAATTACAAAAATCCAAACATTTATCTATCCAACCATGAGGTAGATCAGCCGCTACTCCTCCAATACGGAAAAAATTATGCATCATTCTCATACCTGTCGCAGCTTCGAATAGATCATATATAAATTCTCTTTCTCTGAAAATATAGAAGAAAGGGGTTTGTGCACCAATATCCGCCATAAAAGGTCCTAGCCATAATAGGTGAGAAGCTATACGACTCAATTCCAACATAGCTACTCGAATATAGCTAGCTCTTTTGGGTACTTGAATATTTCCTAACAGTTCCGGTCCGTTTACGGTTATTGCTTCTGTAAACATAGTGGCTAAATAATCCCAACGTGTTACATAAGGCAAATATTGTATAATGGTTCGATTTTCCGCAATTTTTTCCATCCCTCTGTGTAAATAACCTAGTATTGGTTCACAATCAATAACATCCTCACCATCCAGAGTAACAATAAGTCGAAGAACACCATGCATAGATGGGTGGTGAGGGCCCATATTAACTATCATCAGGTCTTTTCTTGTAGCTGGAACATTCATAGGTTTTTCCTCGATTTATTCATTCCATGAATTGCGTAAAACAAAAAAAATTCATCAAAATTCAAGACCTAATAACCTAATAAAATAAATCGACTAATTCAAAATTACTTTTCAAATTAACGAATTTGTGACTCCCGAATATCCAACTGATTTATTAATTTTTTATAACGTATCCTATTTTTATTTGAAAAATAAGACAGTAGCCGTTGTCGTTTTCCCAGAATTTTACGTAAACCTCTTTGAGATAAATAGTCTTTGCGATGCAATTCCAAATGTGAAGTAAGTCTTCGTATCTTATTGGTGAAATTTAATACTTGAAATTCAACCGATCCAGGGTTTTCTTCTTTTTTTTCTTGTGAAAAATTTAGTAGAAAAAAATTTTTTACCATACGTTGAAAGCTTTCTTCTCCCTTTTCTTATTTTATAGATATCTTTTTGAATCAGTAATAGTAATGACACTAATTTCTATTTTTGTATATACAAAAATAGAAATTAGCTTAAGCTTTACCGATTTTTTGAATCATAGAAAACTATATTTATTTATGCATTCAAAAAAAAAATGGTAGACTTCAAAAACATATACATATATAAGACGATTTTGTTGATTCATTTTTTTATCTAATGGATACATAATTGAATTAGTATCAAGGCCTCTGAATACAGTGTTCACAATGTGTGTATGAATTTATGTGTGTATCTATATTTGTATCTGCATACCAAATATGTTGCGCTAAATAGAAGAAAGAAATCTATACTAACGAATTCTCAATCGTGGATACATATCTATCCTTATCATACTGAAACGGCTTCCATTATAGCTATCAAACCAATAGCGATTCATACAAGCTAAATCCTCTAATCGAAAATTTGGCCAAAGAAAAAAATAGAAATTCATTAGTTTTTTTTTTTTTCTATCAAGATCCTTATTTTCAACCAAAACTTTCAAGTAATTATTTACTTTATTTTTTTTGTAAAATGTTGTCCTTCTAGGTAAACTATTTCCATTCTTATAATTGATCTTAGAATTGAAATACATTAGAATTCTCAATTCTCTACGACGTCTAGCGGAAAAAAAAAATTCAGGAATAAGCAAACTATAATGATTTTTTTCTTTTTTTTTTGTTATTTTCAGATCTCTTGTTCTTGGAATGGATTTTGCAAAATTCTTCTTATCAAAGTGGGTTTTTGCTAGACATCTTTGATAAAATTGACGCTTCCTCTTATGAATCAACGAAAGGCCTAGGGTTTGATACATCAAAAATTCTTCATCGTTTTCTTTATACAAACGAACAGGTTCGATAATTACTATTCCTTCTTTTAAAAATTCATTAATTTCCATCAATTCTGTATCCGTAAGAGTATAATCCTTGTGATTGTGAATAATCATAAGATCCAAATTTAGTTCTCCTCTTTGAATAGAGCTTATAGCAATCTCTTTTATATTTTTCAATCTCATAAGGAGACAATATATTTTTATATTATTCATTACTTGTTTATTAAAAGAACCCTTCCAATGCAAATGAACAAGAAGAAAACTTTCTAATAAGAAATTAAAATCTTCCTTGATCTTGCTCTCGAATTGCTTTTTGTTTCTATCCTCTTTCCTGTCTAATTCTGTATAATCTTCTTCAATAGCTTTTTCTTGGCTTAAAATAGGTAATTTAAAATTGACTCGACCCGTGTATTCGGCTTTTGCTTTATTTCGAGTTCCTAAGTCGAATTCAATTTTTTTTTTCCTTCCAGTTATGTTTTTATTTTCACTAACATTTTTATTTAGATAAAAATCGAAAAAAAGTAATTGGATTGATATGCTCCATGGGTTACTCATATATGCATTATAAAATATCCAAATTTTAGAAAAAAAAAAGAATTCCCGATTCCATATGGAACGATCAAATATTTCTTTATTCATTTCCAGCCAATCAAAATATTTTCTATTCATATTTTTTCCTATATCTATAATGGAATCTTCTGCTATAGAATTCTTTATAGAGATATCATTTAGTGGATCAAATATTTTTTGTTTACGTGTGTTCGAATTATAAGAAATCGCTTTTTTTATATTTGCTTGGAATGGTGATCCATATATATATGAGTGCTTCTTATATGCGTAATTAATAGATTTATATGAAAAAAAATCATATTCATATTGTTTTTTTTTTTTTGAGTCTAATTGTTGATTTTTGTAAAGAATTAATCGGGTTTTCTCATATGAATCACGCTTTTTCAAATCTTTTTTTTGAGAGACACGACGTTCAGGGATTCGATTTCTCCATTTTATTGGTAATAATCTAGACCATCTTCTGTGAGATAAATCATATTGATAATGACCCTTTAACAACCAATTTGTCCATTGATTCATTCCATAATTGGTAGTTTTTTTTTTTCTTAATTTACAATTGAATCTTCTTTGGATTCCAAAAAAAAAATCCTTTCTTTCATTCTTAATAAAAAAAGATTTTCCATGATATTCAAAAGCAGATCTTAGCTTAGATATATTAATAACTTGGGTTTCTGATAATTTTAAAAATACATATGCCTGTGACAACGCAGATATGTCACAAGAATTCTTTGAATTCGTATTCCTAATATTATAACATTTTTTGAGAAGCGAAAGAAAGTTAATTATACTTTTCTTTTTTTTATCAGTTCTTTCCTCATGTGTTTGAATATTGTCAATGGATTTATTTTCAATTATTTTTATTGATTTACGAAAAAGTTGTACATTGATCTTAGGAATACAAATAATAAATAGAAAGATATCTAGGTATACCCTTTCTATCAGAGATTTCAAAAAAGAATCCTGCGATTTACGGGCTTTTCTTTTTTTGAATATTTCAAAAATATTAATTTTTAATTCGAATCTTTTAGCATAATAACTTATTTTGTTCGAACTAATATTTATTTCTGAAGTCAAACCCCCCTTTTCTTTTTTAATTTGATTAATTTTATTTATGATTGCCTTTCTTTTAGCATTGAAATTTTTTATTTTTTGTTTTTTTAATGAACAATTTTTCCAATTAATGGATTCAATTCGAATGGTTGATTGATAAATCATTGGATTTTTATTACGTATGGTTGAATCTTTTTGGGTTTCACTCAATCCAGATATCTTAAGTCGAAATAAAGTAAACTCTTGTTTTATTTTTTCTATTATAAAGAGAATACTTTTGATGATCGATTTTGCTCTTTCTTCTAAGAAATTTACAAACAAATTTATTCTCTCATTTAAAATCTTGAGAACTAGAAAAACATTCGTTTTCCATTTTTTCATTTTTTTTTTTAGTTTTTTAAAAATGGGCTCAAAAAAATAAAATCTATTTCGGGGGTAACGAGAAAAGGGGAATTCCACTTCCGTTCCCATAATTGTTAAAAAGCAAAAATCCCCCCCCTTTTTTTCCTCTTTTTTCATTGGATACTTTTCAGTGAATCGTCGCTTAGATCTGTGCCAAGGCTTCAGACGAAAAGGAAATAAAATTTTTATCTGAATACCGTCTAGTAGCCACTTTTTTGGAAATTCGGTTTCGGATAATTGAACGCCATTATAGGTGCATTTTATATACATTTCTTTTTGCCAATCCCTAAAATCTTGTAACCATTCGGGAAATTGAAATAATAGCATACGAACAATATTTTTAGTTATTATCAATGAAGGCAATAGAATATATTTTCTAAGAATCCATTGACTTATTAATAAATAACCTCTTATTACTTGAGCAAATATAATGCTATCCCAGGCCTCTCCTACTTCGATACGTCTTTTTTCGTCTTTTTCTTTTTGAGTTAGTTCGCCCTCCTCCTGACTTTCTTTTTTATTTTCCTCCGTATAATCATAATTTTTTAATTTTCTTTTTGTACGCATCCAATTTTCAAACATAAAAATAATTTTTCTCATTGGCTCCAAATTTTTTAAAAACGAAAAGAACGAGGGTTTCTCAATTTTTTCCAAAAAAAAAGGTGAATGAAGACTTTTTTGAAAAAATTTCCAAGTAATTGTTTTACGCCTTTGAGCACGTATGGATCCTTTGATTATGTCTCGTCGAAAATCCGGTTGTTGTGCATAACGTATTAAAGCCAATTCTCCTGTATTATCAGTATTAATAGTATTCGTAGTATTAAAGATATACTTATAAGTATCTTGATTGTCAGATTTATTTTTCTTAGTAAGGTTATTACCTTTATTAGTAAAGGTAAAAATAACTACACGTTTGGCTTTTCGTGAACGAATTCCATACTTCTTTTCTTCAGTTTTTCCGTCCAGTTCTTCTAACTCGTCGCTCAGTTTGTATGACCATCGAGTAACTTCTTTCCTTATTTCTTTTATTCCAATACATTTCTTTTTTTTTTTTATTCTTTTATCGGTAAGGTCAGTTCGAATTGCGTCGAATAATAATTTCATTTTTTTTTTTTCGGAATTAACTTTTACTTGTTCTGGAAAGAGAATAAGTTCTTGAAAATTCAGGCTTGATACTGATTTATCTGAAAATTTACGGATTAAGTTCAAAAAAAAGAATAATTCAATTAATAATGATTTTTTATCAAATGTATCTATTTTCTGTTCAAATTCTGTATAATTTTGATTCCCATAAATAAAGAAAGCATAAATCTTATTTATCCAAATTTCATTTTTTTTAGAAGTTTCAGAGGATAATAAAGAATTTTGGATTCGTCCACGACAAGGTCCATTCAAGAAAGGATCATATATTTTAGGTAACTTTTTTCTTTCAGTCTCCTCATTAGACAATCTAACTTGTTTTTCCAATACATGGATCGGAAGCAATTCCTTATCTAAAATTTCGGCCCTGTTTAAAAATTCATTAATTAGTTTTTTTATTTTTTCTTCATTTCCAAAATTCGAATAATAATGAAATTCGTTAGAAAACATTTTTTCTGTTGTCAAAAGATCTATTTTTTTTTTCATCATTTTTCGAAAAGTCGACAAATTTGGTGGATACGTAAAAGAAATTGTTTCTTTTCCATCACTTTGACATCTATAAAAAAAAAATTGTGAAATCTCATTTCTTACCACATTTTCAAAGTGAGCATTTTTTATATATCGCAACGGACGTTTCCATCGGTTAAAATCAAAAAAAATAGTTATAGGAGATTTTTGAAATACCGATATTTTCTTGTCCTCTTTTTTATTTATTTTGTCTGAATTAGTATCTTTTTTGGAAAAAAGATAAAAAAAAGCATATTTTTTAGTAGAGATATTATTTTCTTGCTTAGTTCCTCTTGTTTCAGAAGTTCTTTCTACATCTATATATATATTTTCAATTTTACTCCTTTTTTGAATCTCTCTTTGTTGTAAAAAAAAGGGCAACGGTGTTCTGCCTAAATAGTATAAACACGTAATAAAAAAAAAAACAATAAACATTTGAGACATAGAAATTGGCGATTCTGAGAGAATGTACTTATTAGATCGAAAGAATACCTTATTATATTGAATCCACTTTTTTTCTTGTATCAAAACAAATAGCAATCCAATACATTTCATAAAAAATATTAGACCAATTACCCAACCAACCAAACTACTTGTTAAAAATAACAATTTTTTGGTGTACCTAAACATATAAATGTTTACTAATCTTACAAATATCGAACTTGTAAAGACAAGAGGGTTAAATAACTGAATAATAAGAATATTCAAGAATATTCTTTGAATGCTAAAATTCTGTATTGAATTTTTATTCTTGTACCCATAATTCAAAAAGTTTTTTTGATTTTTTCGAAAGAAATGAAATAAAAGATAGGGTAGAGCTATGACAGTTATTATATGAGGTCTACCCAATGCTAGATGCAATGGCGCATAATAGATCGATATGAACATGATGAGCTGTCCCGTAATAAACCCAGCTGTTGCTGATAGTTTCTTCTCGGTCCCTTCTTGCATAACCCGAGCTCGAAGAAGGAAGAGATAAGAGGGCCCTATGGAGAATGTGCTCACAAATCCATAATAGAGTCCGACCACAACGACCGAATTCATTATCTTCATGCATAAGGATACTAGATTATCCAGTATAAAAGATTGAAAAATCATCGCAAACCTCTGTTTTTATTATCTATTGCAATCTCCGGACTATTATCTAATTAGAAATCCATATAATAATGCCATATATTTATATAATGATTTTTGAACTTTCCATATTTCTATCTTTCTATTTCTATATAGAAATAGAAAGAGATAGACTAGAAACGACATCTGTGATCTCAATGACACCAAATAGAGGGATATAAAATGAGTGGAATTTTTGTATGGATGGAATATAATGAAATAGAGCCACTTTGATTTGAGGTTCCCTATGAAATGAGGCATGGAACGGAGCCA